CAGGATTATTGCCAATGTAATCATAAAAAGCTAATTTTTCAGGAATTTTAGACCAGGTTTCTGATAAATTTTGATTTTCTGCTAGCCCGGCACTGACTCTTCGATATATCTCTTGCTGGAAGTACCCCTGATCCCATTGATAACGGGTGGGACCAAACAATTCAATGGGAGTTGTTGCTGAGCCATACCACATGGTTCCAGCAACAACAAAAGCTGCGAAAAAAACAGCAGCGATACTACTGGAAAGGACGGTTTCAATATTTCCCATACGCAACCCTTTGTATAGACGTTGTGGTGGGCGGACGCTAAGGTGGAATAAACCCGCCAATATGCCCAATGTCCCTGCTGCAATATGATGAGAAGCTATTCCTCCTGGAACAAAAGGATCAAAACCTTCCACGCCCCACGATGGATTTACAGGTTGGACTTTTCCGGTTAGTCCATAAGGATCGGACACCCATATTCCAGGACCGTACAAGCCTGTTACATGAAATGCACCAAAACCAAAGCAAGCCACCCCTGAAAGAAATAAATGAATTCCAAAGATCTTGGGCAAATCCAAAGAAGGTTTTCCTGTACGTTCATCGGTAAATATTTCGAGATCCCAATATACCCAATGCCAGATAGCTGCCAAAAAGCATAAGCCGGAAAAAACAATATGTGCTCCAGCTACACCTTCGTAACTCCAAATACCTGGATTCGTTACAGTCCCTCCTGTGATACTCCAACCGCCCCACGAATTGGTTATTCCCAAACGAGTCATGAAGGGTATAACAAACATGCCCTGTCTCCACATTGGATCAAGAACAGGGTCAGAGGGATCAAAAACTGCTAATTCATACAGAGCCATCGAACCGGCCCAACCAGCAACCAGAGCTGTATGCATTATATGAACAGCAAGCAACCTACCGGGATCATTCAATACAACGGTATGAACACGATACCAAGGTAAACCCATGGAAAATACCCCTTTCTAAAAAAAAATAGACACTACGTAACTTTATTGCATTGGAATATACTATGACTATCCTATAGACTTCCCCTGTTTCGTGGATTTTTTCAGAACAAGGGTGGATTCTATTAAATAACGGAACAATTCTGTTCGTAGGAACAAAGAGAGGCAGATTTATTCTATACTCGATAAGTACCAATACGCAATGGGGAGTTTCTACCATTTTCTATGAGCAAATATGTCCATATTTATTCATTATTATAAGGTCGTATTGGTAATAATTTGACTTTATTCAGCCCGCCCTTTTTATGAATTTTTCTAATCTATAGATAAAATAAAAGAAAATATTATAAAGACAATAAACCTGATTTTTACGTTTCCACATCAAAGTGAAATATAGTACTTAGTTCTTTTTCCTTCAACTAATGCCTATTGGTGTTCCAAAAGTACCTTTCCGACTTCCTGGAGAGGACGATGCATCTTGGATTGACGTATAGTGCGACTTGTCAGATCTATTGGGTCATATGGGATTTCCCCGTTCTCTACCCCGATCGAGATATCCTCTGGTTCGCCCAAGAAAGATGAATTGAATCGTCGAAAATTTGGAGCGCGAACTTGACACTTTAATTAGATCCATTTGGGGGATATTAATCTTATTATACTATTCTAAATTAGATTAGAATAATTTATGGTTGGCTTGGTTGGACTAAAAAATGAAGTATCCAGGCTCCGTTTAGAAAAAATCCAATTTGTAAAATTTATATGATTCCTATATTCTTATTTGTTTAATACTTGGTGGAAAATATGAAATGAATTGAAAAAAAAAAGATAAAATCATAACAAAAAGAAATGGTAAGGGGGCATTTGTTCTATATGTGCAAATCAAAATCGGGCAGATCTTTACCCGGAGTAGAGCATAAACCTAAAAAGATGAAAGAGACCCATTCAGGAACAAGAAAATACCATCGTGATTCGCATTAAATCTCGATGAAAGAATACATCAATGAGAAGTTAATTCGAGAAGTTTAGTGACTTCTTTCTATTATAAGAAAAGGAGTCAAAACAAGTCTTTATTGAAAAATCGAATAAAAGGTCCTTTCGCTAGAAGTCAGAAAAACCTGCTATAGCTATAAAAAAGAACGAGGACTTGAATCTATACATTGATTCTTTTTTTTTCGCAATTTTTTGAACCGTATGCATCAAAAGGTGCATGTACGGTTCCTAAGGGATACAACTTTACCCTAATCAACCGACTTTATCGAGAAAGATTACTTTTTTTAGGCCAAGGGGTTGATAGCGAGATCTCGAATCAACTTATTGGTCTTATGGTATATCTTAGTATCGAGGACGATACAAAAGATATTTATTTGTTTATAAACTCTCCTGGGGGGTGGGTAATACCTGGAATAGCTATTTATGATACTATGCAATTTGTACGACCGAATGTCCATACAGTATGCATGGGGTTAGCTGCCTCCATGGGATCTTTTCTCCTGGTCGGGGGAGAAATTACCAAACGTCTAGCATTCCCTCACGCTTGGCGCCAATGAGGTTTTTATTTGAAAGAAAAAAGAAGACTATGCCTTCGCCAGATAAATATTAAGTAACAATAGCATGGCACTTCGAATTCGATATGATAATTTTTTTTTCAAAATGTTAGATTATGTATCGAGAGAGTAGTATGAGATAAAAAGGATTTCCGATTTTCTCTTATCTATCGGGAGTCCAGTTCAGCGTCACAAACTTTTTTTGTTTTCACACCGGGAGACTCTTAACAAAATTTTTGTTATGAAAGAGCGCGAAAAACAAGATTTTGATCGAATCAAAAAGAAACTTTGGGATTGCTGAATCACAGACAACAAAATTAAATATATACAGCAACGGAGCCATCGTAGTATTTTTGAAATCCTCCGAAAGGAAGGATGGCTTTTTGATCATTTACCTATCTGCCCCAGGTCTGATGGATTTTCTTTTTTTATCTTTCTTCAATGTAGTAGGGTAAGGGTCAATTTTATTGTAGAGCCGTATGCAATGCACAAATTATGCCTGTACGGTTGTTCAATTCTATCTTTTTTTTCTTTTCTCTTCGCTTCATCATGCGAGATAAAGAAACCTTTTATTATTTATTATCAGGGTAATGATCCATCAACCCGCTAGTGGTTTTTATGAGACACAAGTGGGAGAATTTATCTTGGAAGCGGAAGAACTGCTGAAACTGCGTGAAACCATCACAAGGGTTTATGTACAAAGAACGGGTAAACCATTATGGGTTGTATCCGAAGACATGGAAAGAGATGTTTTTATGTCAGCAACAGAAGCAAAAGCTTATGGAATTATTGATCTTGTAGCAGTTGAATGAAAATAACGTTAAGGTGGATTTCGCGCAAATTCATGATTTGAGATTTAATATCCGAGGTTCTTAATTATCTTAAATAGAAGTAATTCATAATCAAATCATCCGGTTAGGATCAATCTAAACCAGCCCATTCATTATGTATATGATTCAACATGCCAACAATTAAACAACTTATTAGAAATACAAGACAGCCAATCAGAAATGTCACCAAATCCCCTGCCCTTCGGGGATGCCCTCAGCGCCGAGGAACATGTACTAGGGTGTATGTGCGACTCGTTTAGATCGTGAGCTGACACAAAAAAAAACTGCTTTTCCAGTATCAATGATCAGTACCATTGAATAGGATAGAATGGAAGAAAGGAATTTCATCCACTATATAAAAAAATATATCATATCTCTTCATTGTGTATTAAATTTATGGTTTTCATTGGTGCAAATCCAATCACCTCAATTTAAGGTGAGAGACAATTCTCCATTGATAGCAAATGGTTATCCATTAAGCGGAGGAAATCTTATTTAAAAAACAAAAAGATTAGGTCCCCACTTTGGCAAGAACGGACTAACAGGGATAGCTACCCAGCTAACTTTCATAATTAAATACCGTTACTATATAGGTAGATCTCATTGTGAAAGACCTATTACTAGATAATTCATGGGTAGAGCCAAAGAGTGTGAACTATACAAGCTCCCACAATAACATAAAGTAAAGGCTCCGGTGTATAGAAAAGACCTCACCGTTTAAGAAGTAACCATAAAAACGACGGAACCCACTATTTTATTTTTTTATTTACTCTATTTTTAGACACCTAACAGAAGACAATTTCGTATTTCACAGTGAAATATCTAAAAAAATCGTGGTCGGGGAGGTTATAGTAGCCAAAGCCATTGGAATTTAAATTTTATACATTGGAAAAATCTGTTTTGTTATTAATAGATTAGGAAAGGAGAAAAGAATAACTGAAAGAACGGAAATCCATTAGTTATTCATCAAAGGTTCATTTATTCAATGACTAGAATTAAACGGGGATATGTAGCTCGGAGACGTAGAACAAAAATTCGTTTATTTGCATCAAGCTTTCGAGGAGCTCATTCAAGACTTACTCGAACTATTACTCAACAGAAAATAAGAGCTTTGGTTTCGGCTCATCGGGATAGGGGTAGACAAAAGAGAAATTTTCGTCGTTTGTGGATCACTCGAATAAACGCTGTAATTCGCGAAAATACAGTATCTTATAGTTATAGTAGATTTATACACGATTTATATAAGAAACAGTTGCTTCTTAATCGTAAAATACTTGCACAAATAGCTATATTGAATAGGAAATCTCTTTACATGATTTCCAATGAGATCATAAACGAAGTAGAATCCACCGGAATTATTTAAACGGATTTCCCCGGAGAATGAACTCCGGGAGGATAGAATAGAAATTACTATGAGTAAATTTTTTTAAATATTCAAAATGAATAAACACGTTCAATAAAAAAGTTTATTCTTTTCCGATTTAGTATTTATATTACGACACGATAATTCAATCTAGATTCTCGGATTTTTCGAGCAAAAAAAGTACCAATCCGAACTCAAAGGAGGATTGGAATTATAATTCAAGTGAAGCAAGCGTAAGGCTAGTTATTGCTAGTCCTAAGACCAGTAGTTCTGGGGGCCGACTCGGTTCTTTCAAATTGTTTCTCATTATTGAGAAAGGGTAACAAAGATAAAATACGAGCTTGTTTTATGGCAGTAGTAATTAATCGTTGTTGTTTCAAGGTCAATCTATTCACCCGTCTAGATAATATTTTTCCTTGTTCACTAATAAATCGACTAATTAAACTCATGTTTCTATAATCAATTCGATCCCCCGATTCAATCGGGGGCAAACGCTTACGAAAAGTTCGCTTGGATTTAAGAAAAGGTCGCTTGGATTTATCCATGGTTTGTTTGTTTATTCCTTATCCCGAAAATCCTATTTCTGAATTCTAATTCATTTTAATCAAAATAGGATTTTTATATTTATATATTATATATAATGTTATTTTTTCTATTTCCTTGAAAGGGTAACACGGAAGGTACTCTATTTTTTTATCTCCCCATGAATGGTATGTTTGGAACAATAGCGACAGAATTTTCTCAACTCTAATCGATTAGGCGTATTCTGTCGGTTCTTTTGAGTAATATATCTGGAAATCCCCATCGATCTCTTACTCTTATTAGCACCGTTTCGGACACAAGCGGTACATTCCAAAATTACCCTTAGTCGGACATCTTTACCCTTGGCCATGAACCTCCTTTTAATTTTGGATTTACTCAACTATTCTATTTTCAATTTGAAGCGAAGAAGAAAGGCATGAAAAAATACAAGTTACTAACTTCAAATCTAAAAGATCAATAAAGTAATGAAAATCGTAGTAAATGGAAATAATAAGTAATACAATGATTTCTAAACTCTATTTCAAATCGAAATACCGTTGAAAAATACTCTTGCCCTAGACCCACATTTCTATTCTATCCCCATTCCGATATTCATATAATTCAAACTTGAGTCTGAGTCTCACAGACATTGAATCCGTTTTGATTCTTTCTCTTTCCTCCCTTATTCTAAAAAGGGAAAAAAGAGAAAAGAGGGGGAGGGGTTAGTCACAGATATTTGATTGTATTTTTAATCTTTTTAATTCCTTTCCGTGTCAATAACTAGAATTAAAAAAAGGGGAATGTCAACGCATCTGGAAAAAAGCGATTAATCTCTATCAATAGACCCGCTAAAGCTCCAAACCATAACGTGCTTAGAACTGGTGCCACAGAGAGATATGTTTTTAGATCTCGCATTCAAAACCCTCCTTCTTTTTTTTATTGGAATACATAAAAATAATGCATATATGATCAGATGCATTTGTAGTTAAGGACTTCTTCTAGTTGTACACAGAATCCCTAATTCAAATAAATAAGATTTTTCTTTGATTAAAACAGAAAAAAATATCCCCCTACTTACCTTACCGAGTATTTCCAAAATACTCATTTATATATATTATACTTTTTCGGTGAGTCCCGTATTTCATATGTATAGAAGTATTTTACTATTATATGTTAAATGAGATATATGTTAAATGAGACCTTAAATGAGACCAAAAAGACGAAATGGGCATAAAATTTATGTATATCCGTGGATAAAATAACAATGTGGAAAACAAGATCGGAATTCTCTACAATGACACTGTAGAGCAATTGAAGGGGTGTAGCGCAGCTTGGTAGCGCGTTTGTTTTGGGTACAAAATGTCACAGGTTCAAATCCTGTCATCCCTACTTATTACTGTTCAAAAGACAAATAGAAAAAAGAGCAGTAACGAGGGATCTGTTGAGATCGATTCAAAACTAAAGAGAATCCTTTTCTTTACGGTCTTATCTAGAAAGCGCTCTTAGTTCAGTTCGGTAGAACGTGGGTCTCCAAAACCCGATGTCGTAGGTTCAAATCCTACAGAGCGTGATAATTTCTTCTTAAATTAGATCGAATTTGACTGAAATCCATTCAGCAACTTGTACAGCATGACCTCCTGTAAATGAGGAGGTCAATTCAAAAAGGAGATGATAATTAATCAAAGGTCCAACTGATCACCCCGCCTGTATTGTAAATATGCAGTTACGAATAATCCAGCCAAAGTAATAGGAATTAGGCCTAACACGATTCCAAATAGAGAAACTTCAATCATTTCATTTTGTTTGAAAGGATAAAAAAAAGAGGTAATATCTATACCTAAATATTAATCCGAATTGGCATGAATCTCAATGACCAAGAATGGATAATTGGCGCGTTAAATAACTATAGAATACAAGTAATCTCGCCGAAATGATGGATTGCGTTTTTCAAATATTCATTTTAAATAAGTCGTATTTTGCTCAGACCAATCAATAGAGCCGACGTTATAGTTAAAGCCGCTAGTAGAAAACCGAAATAACTGGTTATAGTAAGCATGAAGGGGCTAAATGAAAATTTTTTTTATGCATATAGTTCTAAAGCACTTACCTAAGTTTCTATTTTTCAAAATAGTAGGATAGGCCAAAATACTAATTGAAAAAAAAGGTTCAATTGAAATGAAAGTTTTTGATTCATCTATCATTATAGACGACACTAACAAAGAAAAAGTAACAGGCATATAAAGCGAAATTGATTCATCTGTAACATCTATTCATACCACGATTTCA